AAATATTTTGTTCGGTCCGATTCAGGTGCCAATTCAGGTACCAAATAGAACCCATCATTGGTTTGATCATTGATAAGGTGAATACCCAGTCCCTTCAATGCTAGGCATAATGAGGATAAGGACCTCAAAATAACCTCTTTTCGTCCTATGAACTTTAAGGTGTATGAAGTATCATATTTGACTCTTGGGGCGGATTGATAGAGACTCCATTTAACTTAGGTTGATCTAGGCCGGAGGCAGACCTACGTCAGGGTAACCCTTCTTTGAAACACTTTGGTATTGCTCCCGGATCAGAATTCAAATAATGAATCCGAGCGCATGGAGCCATCTCGTTATCTTCCTGTCAAGAAAAAATATGGTGGACTAGCCGATCTTTTTATCAGTTAATGAAAGAGCCCAATGCAAAAAAAAAACGCATGTTGGGTCTTTGAAACAGTTCGAATCATTTCGATAATAATAAGTTTGATCTGTTTTACCGAGAAGGTCTACGGTTCGAGTCCGTATAGCCCTATACATTTTTGTATTCATTTCCTAATTAGTGCGTGTGACCGGCCGGTTGATTGTTCCATAGAAATGGAATCATTCCCACAGGATCACGGAGATCCCTCGGGGCTTGAAAACAATAATTTATTCCAATGGATCCAATCGGATCGGTATTTTCAAAGTCTGTGAATGACATACGGCCTTTTTCCTCTTTTATTTGTCCATGATCCAAGATTTAGTGATACACCTTTGCTTTGGTATACCCAAGTCAATTTATGAAGTCAAAATCATAACATGAGCCTGGCTCAAGAAAAACTCCAACCTGACCCAACCAAATCAAATCCAAATTCAATCTAATAGTAAGTCACATTATCTAGAACCTATTCTTGTTCTTGTTCTTGTATTTGTAGAAAAGCCAGAGTTTCAAAAACGAAGCTCTTTGGTAAGTTTCATTGTACAATAGGCTTTTCTTCGTATAACCGGCTTAGCAAAGCAAGTAGTCATTTTTCTGTACAATACTTAAATTTATAACTTATTTTTTTTTATTCCAATCTACCCAATCCAATTTGTTCATCATTCCAATTCTACCAATGCAGACTTTATCTAAAAAGATTAGGGCCCATTTGAACTTGGATGAGTTAGGAATCCCCCGACGTATCGCCTTTTGGCAGAACAACAATCCCAATTCATTGTTTTAGAGACAATGAATTGGTCCTAAATGTATCAACGCACCCTCTTCTATTTCTATGTTCTATGAGTTGGTTTTGGGATGGGGAGATTTTGTCTATCGAATCGTTCGACAACGCATGATTCCATTCGAAGTATCTTCTGTAAATCATTTACGATTCAGCCGACTCTACCATTAAACTATGCCCCATTTTGTAGGTTTGCTTCAAAAGAAACGTTTTTTGTTGTCACGAAACCTAACTCGTTGGTTGGTCCTGCTAGGTGTTATTATTACATTAAATAAATAAGTATTTCGAGTCATTCCAAATCACGATCTTTAGTCCTAGAAATGGGTCTGAAATGATTCTTTCAAGACTTCTAACTCGGGGGTAAAGCCGGGGCCGGGGTAGTACAGGTCCAAAGTTTCCTAATTTGGGTATAGGAACCCATGAGTTTTTATATGTAAGGGTTCCTCACAATTCAATGGATTGAATCAAATCAATTAAGTATAAATCTGGGACAGGGAGAGAGAGTCGAATCGGTCGATGCATTCCGTTTTCGTATCTGTATCAAATCAATAGAAACAATAATCCTCTATCCGGATCTTAATGAAAAGAATACACCAACACAGCCACGTAGAATATACCATAAATCCCGAGATGGAAATTCCTAGAAATTCTATTACATCCGACTACTGACTATATTCTAAATCACTAAGAAAAAAAAAAAAGAGAGAGAGAGAAAAAATGGGCCAGACCTCCTCTTTGGCTCTATTATATTAATAGAATATTGAAATTCTTTATGTTTAATATTTCATTTAATCTTATTTGAATAATATTGTTTGAATATTATTTCAATTTCAATTCATATTATTTAAAATATTATTTCAAAAAAATTCCTTAATTCCTTTTTTTGTTTGATAGAAAACCCGAGGCAAGGTAGGAGAGAGTTTTATTTGTATAATAGCATTATATGTCTACACCATATCTAAATAGAATCGAAGTAAGTGTAAGTGGGATTCCGTTGGATGAATCTTGAGACGATACATGACCCCCAACAAGTAAACAAACGAAACTATGTGGTTTGATCAAAATTGTTGTTTCGACTAATGCAGTTATGGATGAATTGAGAATTCCAATTTGAATCAACTAATTCGGTATATTCCACATTAATAGGAGTGCTTCTATGTTTCTGCTTCACGAATATGATATTTTCTGGGCATTTCTAATAATATCAAGTGTTATTCCTATTTTGGCATTTCTAATTTCCGGAGTTTTGGCCCCGATTAGTGAAGGACCAGAGAAGCTCTCTAGTTATGAATCGGGCATAGAACCGATGGGGGATGCTTGGT